TACTGAATCCCTTCCCAACGGTATGTTCCGGATTCGCTTAGATAATCAAGATATGATTCTAGGTTATGTTTCAGGAAAGATCCGACGTAGTTTTATACGAATACTACCAGGCGATAGAGTCAAAATTGAAGTAAGTCGTTATGATTCAACCAGAGGACGTATAATTTATCGACTTCGCAATAAGGATTCGAAGGATTAGGTGTTTTTATCAACTTCAACATCCTTTTCGTGAGAAAATGATTCGAGATTAAAAATTCCAAGAAACCTATTTTCTTCCAAAAAGTATATTCAGAATTAAAATGAGGAATGCCAAATATGAAAATAAGAGCTTCTGTTCGTAAAATTTGTGAAAAATGTCGACTAATCCGTAGGCGGGGACGAATTATAGTAATTTGTTCCAACCCAAGACATAAACAAAGACAAGGATAATCAGACTTGTTAAAACACCCGATGTAAAAGTAAAAAGGGTAAAAAAAAAAGGGAGGGGGTCCTTTTTGACACGAAATGGATATATCCATATATCTCTGACTCATATTTAGGAGATGAAAAAATATGGCAAAAACTATACCGAGAATTGGTTCACGTAAGAATGGACGTATTGGTTTACGTAAGAATACACGGAGAATACCAAAGGGGGTTATTCATGTTCAAGCAAGTTTCAATAATACTATTGTGACTGTTACAGATGTACGGGGTCGAGTGGTTTCTTGGTCCTCTGCCGGTACTTGTGGATTCAAGGGTACAAGAAGGGGGACGCCCTTTGCTGCTCAAACCGCAGCAGGAAACGCTATTCGTACAGTAGTGGATCAAGGTATGCAACGAGCAGAAGTCATGATAAAAGGACCTGGTCTCGGAAGAGACGCGGCATTACGCGCTATTCGCAGAAGTGGTATACTATTAACTTTTGTGCGGGATGTAACCCCTATGCCACATAATGGCTGTAGACCTCCAAAAAAACGACGTGTGTAGAAATAAAAATTGAAGAGATTTAAAGATAAACAAGAGAAAAAAACGATTCAATTCTTTGAATATTATTATGGTTCGAGAGAAAGTAACAGTATCTACTCAGACACTACAGTGGAAGTGTGTTGAATCAAAAGTAGACAATAAGCGTCTTTATTATGGACGCTTTATTCTGTCTCCACTTATGAAAGGTCAAGCTGACACAATAGGCATCGCGATGCGCAGAGCTTTGCTTGGAGAAATAGAAGGAACATGTATCACACGTGCAAAATCTGAGAAAATACCACACGAGTATTCTACCCTAGTAGGTATTCAAGAATCGGTACATGACATTTTAATGAATTTGAAAGAAATTGTATTTAGAAGTAATCTATACGGAACTTGCGACGCGTCTATTTGTGTCAGGGGTCCTGGATATGTAACTGCTCAAGATATCATCTTACCGCCTTATGTAGAAGTCGTTGACAATACACAGCATATAGCTAGCTTGACGGAACCCATTGAATTGTGTATTGTATTACAAATAGAGAGGAATCGCGGATATCTTATAAAAACGCCAAATAATAACTTTAAAGACGGAAGTTACGCTATAGATGCTGTATTCATGCCTGTTCGAAACGCGAATCATAGTATTCATTCTTATGGGAATGGGAATGATAAACAAGAAATACTCTTTCTTGAAATATGGACAAATGGCAGTTTAACTCCTAAAGAAGCACTTCATGAAGCCTCCCGGAATTTGATTGATTTATTTATTCCTTTTTTACATACGGAAGAAGAAAACTTACATTTAGCGGACAATCAACACATGGTTCCTTTACCCCCTTTTACCTTTCATGATAAATTGGATAAACTACGAAAAAACAAAAAAAAAATAACATTGAAATCGATTTTTATTGACCAATCAGAACTACCTCCCAGGATCTATAATTGTCTTAAAAGGTCCAATATATATACATTATTGGACCTTTTGAATAACAGTCAAGAGGACCTTATGAAAATTGAACATTTTCGCATAAACGATGTAAAACAGATATTGGGCATTCTAGAAAAGCATTTCGCAGTTGATTTACCGAAAAAGCCGAAAATGGGTTTTGAATCTTTAGCACAATTCATAGATTCGGAATCGGGAGAGATTCCCAATTAATTTGAATAATAGATGTGTATCTAGGGACAATTCACTTTGTTTGAAGCGATTATTCCCTAGATACACAGGTCGTGATATTTTAATTTTATTTCACAATTGACTGAATTTCAAAATTAAAAAAGACCTAAAGTTAGGGATTTATCAATAGGTAATGTTGCACCAATACCCAACCAAAGGGCCACTACGGTACCAATCAAAAAGACGGTTGTCGCTACTGGACGACGAAATGGATTTTGGAATTTATTAACATTCTCTAAAAAAGGTACTGTTAATAATCCCGCAGGTACTGAAACCATTAAAAGGACACCCAATAATTTATTGGGTACTGTACGAAGTATTTGAAATACGGGAAAGAAGTACCATTCGGGTAATATTTCCAAAGGCGTTGCA